AATCTATTATTAACAACTTCTTTCCAACTTCTTTCACTGTAAAGGAATACTATATTCTCAATTTGTGGCTTGTCTCAAACAAGAGAAAGAAACAAACATAAAAATATTCATAGATATTTACAATATGTTCCCTATGGTAACTGGGGTCATGAATTATGGTCAACAAACAGTACGAGCTGCAAGGTACATTGGTCAAAGTTTCATGATTACCCTATCCCATGCAAATCGTTTACCTGTAACGATTCAATATCCCTATGAAAAATTAATCACATCAGAACGTTTCCGCGGTCGAATACATTTTGAGTTTGATAAATGCATTGCTTGTGAAGTATGTGTTCGTGTATGCCCTATAGATTTACCTGTTGTTGATTGGAAATTGGAAACTAATATTCGAAAGAAATGGTTGCTTAATTACAGTATTGATTTCGGAATCTGTATATTTTGTGGTAACTGTGTTGAGTATTGTCCAACAAATTGTTTATCAATGACTGAAGAATATGAGCTTTCTACTTATGATCGTCACGAATTGAATTATAATCAAATTGCCTTGGGTCGTTTACCAATATCAGTAATTGACGATTATACAATTCGAACAATTTTAAATTCACCTAAAAAAAAAATAAGTAAATAAAAAAAAGATATATAAGTAAATCCTTTGATTAAAGATAAAGAGTAATTTCCAATTAGTAAGTTTCCGTTTTGATCGAAATAAATGCCGTTTCTTTTGTTTATTTTGTTTAGTCACTAACTACAAATTTCAACTATTGATTAGTTGGTTTGTGCTTTAATTTGGATTGAAAATCTCTGAATATGAATATATCTGTAATCATTTAGAAATCTAAATATAAATATATATAGTTTCGAACCACTCTTTAAGATAAAGAATGATATTAGTCCAAGAACTATACCTACATCAATTCCCATTCCTTAGCATTTAGATTTAATTCAATTAAGATAAGAACTTTTCAGAAAAAAATTTTTCCTGGTGAGGTCAATAAGGTCATGAAAAAAATTTCGATTTATTTATCTCTTTACATATAATGGATTTGCCCGGACCGATACATGATTTTCTTTTAGTCTTTTTGGGATCCAGTCTTATATTAGGAGGTGTAGGAGTAGTATTACTTACCAACCCAATTTATTCTGCTTTTTCGTTGGGACTGGTTCTTGTTTGTATATCTTTATTCTATATTCTATCAAACTCTCATTTTGTAGCTGCCGCACAGCTCCTTATTTACGTGGGAGCCATAAATATTTTAATCATATTTGCTGTCATGTTCATGAATGGTTCAGAATATTACAAAGATTTTAATCTTTGGACCGTTGGAGAGGGGGTTACTTTGTTGGTTTGTACAGGTATTTTTGTTTCACTAATGACTACTATTCTGGATACGTCATGGTACGGGATTATTTGGACTACAAGATCAAACCAGATTATAGAGCAAGATTTGATAAGTAACAGTCAACAAATTGGAATTCATTTATCAACAGATTTTTTTCTTCCATTTGAACTCATTTCGATAATTCTTTTAGCTGCTTTGATAGGTGCAATTGCTGTGGCTCGCCAGTAAGAAATCTTTCGAACTAATAACCTAAATACAAATTAAACTTTGTTCTGTGTTATCACATCCATTTCCCCTCACTTCAATTTTATTTGAAGATTGTTTATGTATAAAATATAAATAGAAATTCTTTTATTCAATCTATTACCAAACTTTTTATATTCTATCTAGTCAGTTGAACCCATTAAATTGTTTTTTATCTTGAAATAAATCGAAATTGATAAGGAGTTGGTCAATGATGCTCGAACATGTACTTGTTGTGAGTGCCTATTTATTTTCTATCGGTATCTATGGATTGATCACAAGTCGAAATATGGTTAGAGCCCTTATGTGTCTTGAACTTATACTGAATGCAGTTAATATAAATTTTGTAACATTTTCTGATTTTTTTGATAGTCGCCAATTAAAAGGAAATATTTTTTCAATTTTTGTTATAGCTATTGCAGCCGCTGAAGCAGCTATTGGACCAGCTATTGTTTCCGCAATTTATCGTAACAGAAAATCAACTCGTATCAATCAATCAAATTTGTTGAATAAGTAGTATTGTATTAATAAGCAGTATTAATCATATAAATTATAATATTTATATAGTCGAATTAACATGGATGGTACATAACGTATTGATCGTGTTTACAAAAAATGCAATAAATCAAAGGATCTTGGACCTCTCGCATGAGCCGATCCGGAAGCAGATTAATTATAAAAATTCTGGTAAATCATTGATTCATCTGGTGTCTAAATACTAAATATATGTATAATTCATTTACAAGTTTACTAGATCGAAAACTTATGATGTTCAAAAATTTATATATCCAATGTCACATTCAGTAAAGATTTATGATACGTGTATAGGGTGTACTCAATGTGTCCGAGCCTGCCCCACAGATGTATTAGAAATGATACCTTGGGACGGATGTAAAGCTAAACAAATTGCTTCTGCTCCAAGAACAGAAGACTGTGTTGGTTGTAAGAGATGTGAATCCGCCTGTCCAACGGATTACTTGAGTGTTCGAGTTTATTTATGGCATGAAACAACTCGAAGCATGGGCCTAGCTTATTGATTCCTTTCACAAATCCCACCTGAATACATTCATTTTTTTTACCGACAAAAATCCCCCTGCTCGAAAAAATAAAATAAAAAAAAAAATAGAATATCTTTTTTCGAGCACGGATTTTTCTGGCCCAAGTGTATCTTGTTTTTACTACGAATTATTTTCCTTGGTTAACAATAGTGGTAGTTTTGCCAATATTCGCGGGTTCTTTCATTTTCTTTCTCCCTCATAGAGGAAATAAGGTAATAAGGGGGTATACTTTATTTATATGCGCCCTGGAACTCCTTCTAATAACTTATGCCTTCTATTATCATTTCCAATTGGACGATCGATTAATGCAACTGACGGAGGATTATAAATGGATCAATTTTTTTGATTTTTACTGGAGATTGGGAATAGATGGACTTTCTATAGGACCTATTTTACTGACAGGATTTATCACCACTTTAGCTACTTTAGCGGCTCGGCCGGTTACTCGAGATTCCCGATTATTCCATTTCCTGATGTTAGCAATGTATAGCGGCCAAATAGGATCATTTTCTTCTCGAGACCTTTTACTCTTTTTCATCATGTGGGAGTTAGAATTAATTCCCGTTTATCTACTTCTATCCGTGTGGGGGGGAAAGAAACGTTTGTATTCAGCCACAAAGTTTATTTTGTACACTGCGGGAAGTTCCGTTTTTTTCTTAATGGGAGTTCTGGGTATCGGTTTATATGGTTCCAATGAACCAACATTAAATTTTGAAACATCAGCTAATCAATCTTATCCAGTAGCACTGGAAATAATATTCTATATTGGATTTCTTATTGCTTTTGCTGTCAAATCACCAATTATACCTTTACATACATGGTTACCAGACACCCATGGAGAGGCACATTACAGTACTTGTATGCTTCTAGCCGGAATTTTATTAAAAATGGGAGCGTATGGATTGGTTCGGATTAATATGGAATTATTGCCCCGCGCTCATTCTCTATTTGCTCCCTGGTTGATTATAGTAGGCACAATTCAAATAATCTATGCAGCTTCAGCATCTCCCGGTCAACGTAATTTAAAAAAAAGAATAGCCTATTCCTCCATATCTCATATGGGTTTCATAATTATAGGAATTGGCTCTATAAGTGATATGGGCCTCAATGGAGCCATTTTACAAATAATCTCTCATGGCTTTATTGGCGCTGCACTTTTTTTCTTGGCGGGAACGAGTTTTGATAGAATACGTCTTGTTTATCTCGACGAAATGGGCGGAATGGCGATCCCGGTTCCAAAAATATTCACGACTTTCAGTATCTTATCGATGGCTTCCCTTGCATTACCGGGGATGAGTGGTTTTGTTGCAGAATTAATAGTATTTTTGGGACTAATTACCAGCCAAAAATTTTTTTTAATAACAAAAATACTAATTACATTTGTAATGGCAATTGGAATGATATTAACTCCTATTTATTCATTATCTATGTTACGCCAAATGTTCTATGGATACAAGTTTTTTAATGCTCCAAACTCTTATTTTTTTGATTCTGGACCGCGAGAGTTATTTGTTTCGATCTCCATCCTTTTACCAGTAATAGGTATTGGTATTTATCCGGATTTCGTTTTCTCACTATCAGTTGACAAGGTCGAAGATATTATATCTATCTATTTTTATAGATAATTTTCATGAATAAAATCAAAAATCAAACAGCAATCCTATACTAATGCTATACTATAATAATAAATAATATTAGGATGTTTTAAAAAATTCGTTGTACAATGAAAAAAAAACAATAAAATAATAAGTATTTTTTCTTCTCTTAAGTTTAACTTAAACTTAAGTTAAAAATAAAAAAATGAATTAGACTTTTAACCAGATTTGTTTGGCCTTTGTAAGAACCTTTTGAATCACTACTTTGATTCAAAAGGTTCTCGAAGGCTTGCACAATGTTTTCTTATATATATATGCTGTCCCATGTTTGCTTGTGTTCGTTAGGTCCTTTCTTCAGTTAGACGTTAGTGTAAATGAACCATAACTATGTAGCCCTATTCCTAATAGATTGACCCCAAAATAGCATATCCAAATTATAAGAAATCCCATCGAGGCTACAATTGCGGAATTTACACCTTCAAAATTCTTATTTGTTCGAATATGTAAATAAATCGCGAATATGGTCCAAGTAATAAATGCCCAAGTTTCCTTCGGATCCCAATTCCAATATGAGCCCCATGCCTCATTTGCCCATACTGCTCCCGAAAGAATACCTATGGTTAAAAAGATAAACCCTATACCAATAATACGATAACTCCAATGATCCAATTGTTGAATCAATTGAGATCTATAATAATTCCTAGAAGAGATCAAAGAAATGTTCCATAAAACGTTGTTTCTTTCATTCATGTATTGGATCTCATCAAATGAAAATGAATCATTATTCTTTTTCTCAAAAGCCCTTATGACTTTTCGAAATGTAATGACTATAAGAGCTACTGATAATAATGATCCACATAAAAGAGCTGCATAACCCAATACCATCATACTTACGTGCATCATTAACCAATGAGATTGTAGAGCGGGTACTAATATTACGAATTGATGCGTTTCAGTTAAAAAACCAGAAGTAGCAAAGCCTTGGGTAAAAATAACACTTGGCGCGGTTATTGCGCTTAAATGGTTTATATTTTTTTTTAAATACGGAACCATACAAATAATGGACAAACTCCACGAAAGAAAAATGAATGATTCGTATAAATCACTTAAGGGTAAATGTCTCGAATAAATCCAACGAGTAACTAATAATCCTGTTATACAGACAAAAGTAGTTTTTATGCCCTTTTCTGATGAATCATATAGTCCTGCGCTTTCATTAATTAATAAGATTATCAAACGAATTGAAATTACAATTGCAACAACCGAAAAGGATATATGAGTTAATATATGCTCTAAACTTGAAAATATCATAAAAAAAAATTATAAAATAAATAAAAAAAGGGGGGGGATTCTCAAAATTATAGGAATGGAAATCGGGAATTGAATTTCTTATAGGACTTACTCTTTTATAAGATGCCATGCCGCCACTCGGACTCGAACCGAGATGCTCTAGCACTGCTTCCTAAGAGCAGCGTGTCTACCGATTTCACCATAGCGGCTTGTTCGAAATCATAATAACCTATTCTTATTTAATCGTCTAGGTTAAAGTACTCAATCATTCAATATTTTTTAGTTTTATAGGAAACATTTCAATTCATGAATAAAGAAATTGATGAATAAAAACTCGTTTAAAAAATAGTGATTTAAAACGTATTTCCAATAATAATCCTTATTTTTTATTATTTGTTTGATTTAATTTAATATTTAGAGTGTTAAGTTTATTTAACTTAACATTAATAAATTAATTAAATTGGGGTTGGGTTAGGTATTGGGCGTATCATATAAAAAAAGAGTTTCGATTTCTATCGTAATTGGACCCTACTTCAAATTAGAATAACCCGTTAAAAATTAATACTTAATACATATATTGATCTATCTTCCCCAGCCCAAGCAACTATAGGATCCATTTTTTTTTTTTTTATTTTTGATGACCAAAATTGATACATTTCTCGTATAAAATATCCACCTAAATGGGACAAGAAGCTTTTATCAATGGATATTTTATACGAGGTATATAAGGTATATATAAGGATAAGGAGTATATATATATTGATAATTATTGTTTAAAATGATTGTTCAGAAAATTACAAAACAAGTTTGAAACTAAAAAAATGAGTTTCAACAACTCATTAATTTGAATTTGGATTAAAGATCTTCTATTTGTTGTTCTATAAAAAATAGTATATATATATTATATAAATATAATAAATAAATATAAAAAAGACAAAACTTTACTAAAAAGACAGTTGAAACTTTATATCTTGTATTTATTCTTTTTTTGTCAAACAAAAAAGAATATCATTTTACAAAATTAAGTATTAAGTATACTTAATAATAATTATTTTACATAACATAATGGCAAAACGAATTCAATTTAATATTTATCCATTCAAAACATTAAGGAATGGGAATCATTACTTTTTTTTTTTTTTATAGTTTTTAAGTATAATTAAACTATATAAATTAAAAAATTAGAAACGAAATTCAAAATGAAACTAGACTTTTTTTAGAGTCAGAGATAGATTCAGATTATTCCATTAATTAGTTATTTATTTCTTATTGTACAAAAAACTTTTTGAATTCCCTGTAGAAAGAGATTTCGCTAACGAAAAAGCTTTCAATGCTACCCAATACCCCTCCACTTTCCAAATATTTTTACGAATTCGTTTTTTTGATATAGAAGTGCGTTTTTTTGGAACTGCCATTAAAAAATTATGATAGAGTATTCATTTCTCTAGTTGGATGTGAAAGACATCTATTGTTCAAAACCAATTGTTCTTTACTTACTATCTAATTATCTATTTATAGTCTAAATTAGACTCTCGTCATAAAAAAAGAAAAAATATAAACCAAAGTGGTTGTTCCTTTATATTGTTTATTGTTTATTTTCATCGTGCTATATTTATACATGTAATAAAATACATCAAAAAGTTTAAGAAACCAACCCTTAATTCCCTTAATTTTTTTTTTAATTGCTTAATTAGTCAAACTCGAAAAAGAGTGCACCTAATTAAGATTTTCAAATTCAAATGAGACTCGCAGTTAATGTGTTAAAGTATACATCATTTTTTTTTCTAAAGAAAAGTCATTTTATTTTAGTAATTCCTTCAATCAATTCAAAACTGCATTGGTTAATGATTCTGAATAAACGAACTAAAAAAAATAGCTCTTATTTCCTTGAGTTAAGTTATGTATGGACTGTGTCTGTCTTTTATGAATCATATCAAAATAAAATACTCTTTTTGGTGTAATTATTTGTCCTTCCTCTCTCCCGAGATTAAAATATTGTTAAAATATTGTATTATGTAAATTGTAATAATAATTGAAATTTTTATTTTTTGTAGCTTCATAAAATCTTACTTAAAAAAAAGAGTAAGTATTTATTTTTCAATAGTAGCTTGGTCATCTCATTTGACCAATTCAAACTTCTTGATTTGAAATATCTTGTTTTGTTTGAAGTATTTGGAAAAAATTTATAATAATTAAGAATATAAAATTTTATTTTAGTTTTCTATATCTTAATTTTTTTATTAACTGATTCCTTTCAAAAAAAAAAATAAGAGCTGGTGAATCAGAAACAGTTAATTAAGAATAAAAGATTTTTATTTATTTATTTTTATGGAATATACATATCAATATTCATGGATCATACCTTTCATTCCAGTTATAATTCCTATGTTAATAGGAGTGGGACTTCTCCTTTTCCCGAAGGCAACAAAAAATCTTCGCCGCATGTGGGCTTTTCCTAGTGTTTTATTGTTAAGTATAGTTATGATTTTTTCAGCCAATCCGCCTATTCAGCAAATAAATAACAGTTATATCTATCAATATGTATGGTCTTGGACCATCAATAATGACTTTTCTTTAGAGTTCACCTACTTGATCGATCCACTTACTTCTATTATGTCAATCTTAATTACTACTGTTGGAATTATGGTTCTTATTTATAGTGACAATTATATGTCTCATGATCAAGGATATTTGAGATTTTTTGCTTATATGAGTTTTTTCAATACTTCAATGCTGGGATTAGTGACTAGTTCTAATTTGATACAAATTTATATTTTTTGGGAATTAGTTGGAGTCTGTTCTTATCTATTAATAGGTTTTTGGTTCACACGACCGATTGCAGCGAATGCTTGTCAAAAAGCGTTTGTAACTAATCGTGTAGGGGATTTTGGTTTATTATTAGGAATTTTAGGTCTTTATTGGATAACAGGCAGTTTCGAATTTCAGGATTTGTTTGAGATATTCAATAACTTGATTTATAATAATGAAGTTCATTTTTTATTTGTTACTTTGTCTGCCCTCCTATTATTTTCTGGTGCAATTGCTAAATCCGCTCAATTTCCCCTTCAGGTATGGTTACCTGATGCTATGGAAGGACCTACTCCTATTTCAGCTCTTATACATGCTGCTACTATGGTAGCCGCAGGAATTTTTCTTGTAGCTCGGCTTCTTCCTCTTTTCATAGTTATACCTTACATAATGAATATAATAGCTTTGATAGGTATAATAACATTACTATTAGGAGCTACTTTAGCTCTTGCTCAAAAAGATATTAAGAGAAGTTTGGCCTATTCTACAATGTCTCAATTGGGTTATATGATGTTAGCTCTCGGTATTGGGTCTTATCGAGCTGCTTTATTTCATTTGATTACTCATGCTTATTCGAAAGCATTGTTGTTTTTAGGGTCCGGATCAATCATTCATTCAATGGAAGCGATTGTTGGGTATTCTCCAGATAAAAGTCAGAATATGGTTCTTATGGGTGGTTTAACAAAACATGTGCCGATTACAAAAACTGCTTTTTTTTTAGGTATACTTTCCCTTTGTGGTATTCCACCTCTTGCCTGTTTTTGGTCTAAAGATGAAATTCTTAATGATAGTTGGTTGTATTCACCGATTTTTGCAATAATAGCTTTTTTCACAGCAGGATTAACTGCATTTTATATGTTTCGGATCTATTTACTTACTTTTGAAGGATATTTAAATGTTCATTTTCAAAATTACAGCGGCAAAACAAATAACTCGTTTTATTCAATATCTCTATGGGGTAAAGATATAGAAGGGAAAAAAAGAATTCAAAAAAGATTTCGTTTATTATCTTTATTAACAATGAATAATAATAATGAAAGGATTTCTTTTTTGTTGAAGAAGACGTATCCAATTGATATTAATGTAAGAAAGATGAGGCGGCCCTTTATTACTATTACGCATTTTGGTATTAAGAACACTTTTTTGTATCCCCATGAATCGGATACTACTATGCTATTTCCTATGCTTGTATTAGGCATATTTACTTTGTTCGTTGGGGCCATAGGAATTCCTTTCAATCAACAAGGAATGGATTTGGACATATTATCCAAATTGTTAACTCCAGTTATAATACATCAAAATTCAAATAATTCTGTCGATTGGTATGAATTTGTGACAAATGCAAGTTTTTCATTGAGTATAGCTTATCTCGGGATATTTATAGCGTCTTTTTTATATAAGCCTTTTTATTCATCTTTACAAAATTTGAACTTCCGAAATTCATTTGTTAAAAGTGTTCCTAATAAAATGATTTGGGAAAAAATAATAAATGGGATATATGATTGGTCATATAATCGTGGTTACATAGATGCTTTTTATGAAATTTCCTTAACTAACGGTATAAGAGGATTAGCTCAATTAACTTATTTTTTTGATAGACGAGTAATTGATGGAATTACAAATGGAGTCGGTATTACAAGTTTTTTTGTCGGAGAGGGTATAA